TTCCTCGACAAACCCTTCGAGCTCAAATTGATTATTCTTCCTATGCAGTTAGAACTATTTATGGGGTATTAGGAATCAAAATTTGGACATTTGTAGACGAGGAATAGTAAACCCTCAGTCGAGTTGGTTGTATCGATAAAAAAAATGACAAAGTCTTTCATTCTTTTTTTTTACCAATAAAAAAAAAGAGTAATTCTATAGGGTTGGATAAAATCAAAAATTCGATTGATTATTTAATATAATTGCTATGCTTAGTGTGTGACTCGTTGGTTTTTTTAGGGTCAGGATTACAAAAAAATAGACTGATCCATACTATGAACTCATAAGTATAGAACTAATAACCAATCCATTGCTTCATATTATCTGGATCTGAATCCAAAAAGGCAGTCAAAATAGGCTATATTAGTCATTTCATTGTAACAATTGAAATATGTTTTGCAAAAAAAAACCAATCTGATTATGAATTGTAAAGCAAAATAAAAAATTATGCAGATAAATGAAAAGATGAGAGAAAGAAAGAGATCAATGATATATGATCTATAACTTCAATATGTAAGGTTTATGAATCATCTCATAAAAGCCAATGTAATAAAGCATTAAGACCGGTATAGGATAGATCTATAATATAATTAACTGAATGCGTTTATAGACCAAAAAAATAAAGAGCCTCGAGCCAATAAAGACTAAAAAAATTGACTCAAGAACAAAACGAACAAATGGCTCCATTGTATAATTAAGACCTAACCATTAACAAGAAGCAATGGGAACGACGGAACCTGTAAATACATAGGATTCTATTGAAAACGAATTTTAATGATTTATTGGGCGGGATGGCGAAAGGAACCAAAAGACACTCCATTTATTCTGAGAAGTTATTTATGGGTTAATCCTACAAATGAAGTCAATATTACAATTGCAAGAGTAAATATTCGCCCGCGAAGGTTTTTATGTTCAGGACATTATCTACAAATCTATAAATAGAAATAATTATCTCTAAATCTAAAATTCTAAATTTATAAATCTTCGATATCTATATATATATAGAAAAATAAAGAGTATAGTTCTATATATAAAGTATATAAAAAAAGAGATACAAATTTATTTTTTTATTTTTATAATTATAAACTTATAATAAATATAAATAGATTAAAAAAAATCGATGAGAAAGGAATTCTAAGATTCAGTATAGTATAATATTATTTGTATTTGATTCAGTATATTATTTATCAACGACATGTAGATTTTTTTTAATCATAATCATTTCATTCGCGAGGAGCTAGATGAGAAGAAATTCTCATGTCCGGTTCTGTAGTAGAGATGAAATTGCGAAACAAACATCAACTATAACCCCAAAAGAACCAGATTCCGCAAACAACATAGAGGAAGAATGAAAGGAATTTCTTATCGGGGTAATCGTATTTGTTTTGGTCGATATGCTCTTCAGGCACTTGAACCCGCTTGGATTACGTCTAGACAAATAGAAGCGGGACGTCGGGCCATGACACGAAATGTACGCCGCGGTGGAAAAATATGGGTACGTATATTTCCCGACAAACCCGTTACTGTAAGACCTACAGAAACGCGTATGGGTTCGGGAAAAGGAGCTCCCGAATATTGGGTAGCTGTAGTTAAACCCGGTAGAATACTTTATGAACTCGGTGGAGTAGCAGAAAATATAGCCAGAAAAGCTATTGAAATAGCGGGTTCAAAAATGCCTATACGAACTCAATTCATTATTTCGGGATAGCGATTAGGAATATAGAACCAAAGGAAAAAGGGCCGGGCCGTTGAGATGAAAAAAATCACAAGTTTATTTTTTTTTGAACAAACAATATTTCTTTTTTCCTTTTGCATTGAAATAACAGATTCAAAAAAGGCTATGATCCAATCTCAGACCCATTTGAGTGTAGCAGATAACAGCGGAGCCCGAGAATTGATGTGTATTCGAATCATAGGAACTAATAATCGCCGATACGGGCGTATCGGCGATGTTATTGTTGCTGTAATAAAGGAAGCAGTACCGAACTCCCCTTTAGAAAAATCCGAAGTGATCAGAGCGGTAATTGTACGTACTTGTAAAGAACTCAAACGTGACAACGGTATGATAATACGATATGATGACAATGCTGCAGTTGTGATTGATCAAGACGGAAATCCAAAGGGAACTAGAATTTTTGGCGCAATCACCCGAGAATTGAGACAATTAAATTTTACTAAAATAGTTTCATTAGCACCTGAAGTTTTATAAAATAAAGCATTATTTAAGAACAGTAATTATAAGATATTATAAGATATAAGATGAGATTCTAAGATATAAACTAGAAACATCATATAGTTATAATATTTGAATTGAATGAAATTGATTAAATTCAAATAAATTAGTCAATTTTGTTTCGTGCATATACCTTTCTTTATTTAATAAAATTTTTTAATAAAAGAAAAAATAAAGTATGTTGATTATACAAAATTCGGGGGCAATAAAAATTTAGTTTATCATGGGTAGAGACACTATTGCTGACATAATAACCTCCATACGAAATGCTGACATGAATAGAAAGGGAACCGTTCAAATAGCATCTACTAACATCAGCGAAAACATTATTAAAATACTTTTACAAGAAGGTTTTATTGAAAATGTGAGGAAACACCGGGAAGACAACAAAACTTTTTTTGTTTTAACCCTACGACATAGAAGGAATAGAAAAGTATTATATAAAACTAGTCTAAATTTAAAACGGATCAGCCGACCTGGGTTACGAATCTATTCTAACTATCAAAAAATTCCTAGAATTTTAGGGGGAATGGGGATTGTAATTCTTTCTACTTCTCGGGGTATAATGACAGACCGGGAGGCTCGACTAGAAAGAATTGGTGGAGAAGTTTTGTGTTATATATGGTAATCCTTCTGATATCCGATGGTATGTTACAGGGTTTGGTTGGTTAGATAATGAGGATTGGGTTTTAGGTTATATCCCAGCAAAAACCCAACGTAGTTTTGTTTTATACATATACCACACGATAGAGTCAAATATAAATCGTTCTAATTTGACGAGAGGACATCCCATTTATAAACTCCGCAACAAAAATTCGAATGATTTGGTAGTTTTTTCAACTTCATTTTCGAGGGATACAATTCCAGATTTCAAAATTTAATGAAATTTAGTTTCTTCAAAAATATGTATATTCAAAATTAAGGAATGAAAAATATGAAAATAAGGGCCTCCGTTCGTAAAATTTGTGAAAAATGTCGACTGATACGTCGACGGGGACGAATTATAGTAATTTGCTCCAACCCGAGACATAAACAAAGGCAAGGATAAGTTTTCTAAACAGGAACTCTCTAAAAAATCCGATGTACAAATAAAAAATAAAATAAAGGATCCAGTTTGGCTTGAAATGGATATATCCATAGATCTTCGACTTAGTTTTTGAGATGATAAAAAAATATGGCAAAATTTTTACCAAGAATTGGTTCACGTAAGAATGGACGTATTGGGTCGCGTAAAAATGCACGTAAAATACCAAAAGGAGTTATTCATGTCCAAGCAAGTTTCAACAATACTATTGTGACCGTTACGGATGTACGGGGTCGGGTAATCTCTTGGTCCTCCGCCGGTACTTGTGGATTCAAGGGCACACGAAGAGGGACACCGTTTGCTGCTCAAACCGCAGCGGGAAATGCTATTCGTACAGTAGTGGATCAAGGTATGCAACGAGCAGAAGTCATGATAAAGGGTCCTGGTCTCGGAAGAGATGCGGCATTAAGAGCTATTCGTAGAAGTGGTATATTATTAAGTTTCGTACGGGATGTAACTCCTATGCCGCATAATGGTTGTAGGCCCCCTAAAAAAAGACGCGTGTAAGAATAAATATTAACGAAATTCCAAGAGAAATAAATAATTCAATGATTTAATCAAAAAAAATAATATTATTATGCTTCGAGAGAAAGTAACCATATCCACTCGGACATTACAGTGGAAGTGTGTTGAATCAAGAGCCGACAGTAAGCGGCTTTATTATGGACGCTTTATTCTATCTCCACTTATGAAAGGTCAAGCTGACACAATAGGCATTGCGATGCGAAGAGCGTTGCTTAGCGAAATAGACGGAACATGTATCACACGTGCAAAATCCGCGAAAATACCACACGAATTTTCTACTATAACGGGTATTCAAGAATCAGTCCATGAAATTTTAATGAATTTGAAAGAAATTGTATTGAGAAGTGCGTTGTATGGAACTTGCGATGCGTCTATTTGTGTCAAGGGCCCCAGGTATGTAACTGCTCAAGACATCATCTTACCACCTTCTGTAGAAATCGTTGATAATACGCAGTATATCGCTAGCCTAAGAGAACCAATTGATTTGTGTATTAAATTACAAATCGAGAGGAATCGCGGTTATCGGAATCGTATAAAACTGCCAAAAGATTTTCAAGACGGAAGTTATCCCATAGATGCTGTATTCATGCCTGTTCGAAATGTGAATCATAGTGTTCATTCTTACGGAAATGGAAATGAAAAGCAAGAAATACTTTTTCTCGAAATCTGGACAAACGGAAGTTTAACTCCCAAAGAAGCACTTCATGAAGCCTCTCGTAATTTGATTGATTTATTTATTCCGTTTCTATATGCAGAAGAAGAAAACTTACATTTAGAAAAAAATCAACACAAGATTACTTTACCCCTTTTTACTTTTCATGATAGATTGATTAAACTAAAGAAAAATAAAAAAGAAATAGCATTCAAATATATTTATATTGACCAATTAGAATTGCCTCCTAAGATCTATAATTGCCTCAAAAAGTCCAATATACATACATTATCGGACCTTTTTAAAAACAGTCAAGAAGACCTTATGAAAATAGAACATTTTCGCATAGAAGATGTAACACATATATTGGGCATTTTAGAAAAAAAAAAGCATTTTCCAATTGATTTACCAAAGAATCAATTGGAAATACATTAGATTTAGATTCATTTTTATCTTTTTTTTTTCTA